TTGTTGCCAGGGGCAACAAGATCGAGTTGGTAAGGATTAAAATATCCCTTCCTCTTTCTATTTCTATTTATTTCTATGACCCTCGGAAGCCCCTTGACAATTCGGTATAAATAGGCTATTCTATTTGTACAGAATATGGAAGAGGGGCGCTTTTTTTTATCCTTCTTTGTCCGTTAATTTAGTTCCTAGGGTTTCTTTTCTCGCGGGATAGAGCAGTTTGGTAGCTCGCAAGGCTCATAACCTTGAGGTCATGGGTTCAAATCCCATTCCCGCAACATTTATTTAATAAAAAAGTAAGACTTCACCCTATTAACTAGTACGTCATTAACGCTGAGGGCGGAAGTTATTATATTACATACAGTACAGTGAACTATAACAATACAGTCAATTAGAACAAATCCTCCATCCTCTTAAATACATTGCCTGGGCGGATAGCGGGAATCGAACCCGCGTCTTCTCCTTGGCAAAGAGAAATTTTACCATTCGACTATATCCGCATTTTTTTTTTGATACTCTTGATACGAAGAGTCTGGATAATATTTGGTCAGAGCTAGGTCGGATACTCTCGTGAGGAGGATTTTTTTATCAAATTCCAACATAAAACCAATTCTAATTAGAAATGTCAAATTAGAAATGATTATTAATCAATATTATTATTAATTACAATATTTATTAATTACAATATTATTATTAATTATTATTTTAATATTTTTAATATTAAATATTAATTTAATATTTAATATTAATAAAATACTAAAAATAAAATAAATATAAAATAAATAAAATAATAATATATATATATATATTGAATTCTATATCATTAATCTACATTATTAATCAATATACATTATACAAAAATTTTGATTTTATTACACTATACAATTATATAAATACAATTATATATAAATACAATTATATAAATTTGAAATATTATAAAAAAATCATTAAAACAATTCTATATATTAAAAAAATTCGATATTTAAATATTGATTAAATTTATATATAAATTTATATAATATAAATAAAAATATAGAAATGAAAAAATATTCAAATTCATATTAAAATTGTTTAATTTTTTTTGATTTCATTCATCATTCAAGTTCTATTTATCTTTTTCAAGTTACAGAATCCGCAAGTTTAACGGACCCCTCCCTCTATCTGTTATTATTTTTATTTTATTTGCTTTTTGGGGACTTATCGATATTGTATTGAATTTCAATGTGTTTCACAATCCAAGAAATTCGTGGGAGGGGTCCGCTTTGGATCTGGAAACGTATAGATTCAAGAAATAAGAGAATTAAGGATACCCACCAGAAAAACTAATCCAATCCATAATGATGTACCCGAAAATACAAGATTTTTGTTACTCACCCAACCATCAGGAGAAGCAAAAACTACGGGTACACTAATCAGTAAGATTAACGAAGTAGCAATTAATGCAAAAACAGCCAATTGGAAAGCAATAGTCATGTTTCTAATCCTCCAAGGTATCAACAAAAGAACTATACCATTTGATCCCTCTATCGTATCGGATTAATAAAATGTAGCATAGAAGAATTTTACCATGAATCCGTTGAGTCTACAGGGTTTATTTCCTCGAAGTTTTTTGCCGCTTTTATTCGGGCATGGGGTCAAGGGTGATTTTTTTGACTTCACATTCACAAACAAATATACAAGCTAGATTGCGTCTCATCTATCTATATATACAGATAGATAATTTACAGATAGATAATTCACACACGATATTTTTCTATAGGTAGTGATGGTACCAACTATGTTCTAGTCGGTGAAATAAAAATAAAATAGAAATTATCTTTCGGAGAGATGGCTGAGGGGTTGATAGCTCCGGTCTTGAAAACCGGCATAGTTCGAACTATCGAGGGTTCGAATCCCTCTCTCTCCTTTTGCTGGATGAAGAGATTTCTTTCTTTATTGGTTTTTTTTTCCCGGCTTCTTAAGTTAAGAAGACTCTTAATATGAATAAGAATAAAAAGGCTCGGCTGGGTGGAATAGCCGAGCCAGAAAAAAAGTATTAGATAGAAAAAATTGAGTTGAAAAGAAAGAAAAGCAAAATACTTTTTAAATATGACCTGATTCCCTCAATACGTATGGCGGAATCAAACCGATTCCGACGTGAAGCATTGGATCTCCCGTCTCAGTTAAGAGGAGTCATGAAAAGAACAGGCTCAAGATCACGATCAATTCCCTTTTCAAATCCCGCTGCGGCTGCGCGAGCTCTTCCCGCGTGCCATAAATGACCCACGAATAGGAAGAACCCCAGAACAAAATGAGAGGTAGCTAACCAACTTCTCGGAGAGACATAATTAACTGCATTGATCTCGGTAGCTACACCACCTACAGAATTTAAAGAACCTAAAGGAGCATGAGTCATATATTCCGCAGACCGACGTTCTTGCCAAGGTTGTATATCTTTTTTCAACCTACTCAAGTCCAAACCATTTGGACCCCTTAAGGGTTCTAACCAAGGAGCACGCAGATC